GTTACAAATTTTCGCTTTAGCCAATGACGCAATCAGAGGAATAATTGGAACAAGGGTATCGAACCTCTTAATAGCATTATTGATTAGAAATGAATTTTCTAGAATTTGACTCCGTACCACGGAAGGGTTCATTCGCACGCTTGAAAGATAGCCCAAAAATTCAAAGGAATGGTTGGATAATTGGTTTATATAAATCGTTCTTGGATAAAACCATAGCGAAAAATGACATTGCCAAAAAGTGACAAGGTAAAATTTCCATTTATTCATGAAAAGAGATGTCCCTTTTGAAGCCAGAATGGATCTTCTTTGATACCTAATATAATGCATGAAAGGTTCCTTGACCAACCATAGGTTCGCCCGAAAATCCTTAATCTTAACAAAGACGTTCACAAGACGTTCTAGTTTTACATAGAAATAGATTCGTTCAATAAGAACTCCAGAAGATGTTGATCGTAAATGAAAAGATTGGTTACGTAGAAAGACGAAAATGGATTCGTATTCACATACATGAGAATTATATAAGAATAAGAATAATTTTTGATTTCTTTTTGAAAAAGAGGAGCTGGCTTTCTTTGGAATAATAAGACTATTCCAATTACAATATTCGTTGAGAAAGACTCGTAATAAATGCAAAGAAGAAGCATCTTTTACCCAATAGCGAAGGGTTTGAACCAAGATTTCCACATGGATGGGGTGAGGTATTATTATATCTAACACAAAATTTAAATGTGAAAAATTGTCCTCGAAAAAGGGAAATATTGAATGAATTGATCGTAAATTCTGAGATTTTCCTATCTTGTTCGTTTTACCTTCTAGACAAGATAGAAATTGGAAAGAAAATGGAATTTCAAAAATAAAAGCAAACCCCTCTGATATGATTTGAGAATACAAATTCTTGTTGCACGCCCCAAATTTATTTTGGTTAGAATCATTAGAAGAAATAAGAAAATGATTCTGTTGATACATTCGAGTAATTAACCGTTTCACAATCAGTAAACTTGATTTATTGTCATAACCCGGATTTTCCGACAAAATTGATCTACTTAAAGCACGATTATGAGCAAATGCATAAATATACTCCTGAAAGATAAGTGGATATAGGAAGTCGTGTTGTTGAGATCTCTCTAGCTGTAAATATCTTTGGATTTGCTCCACTTGAAATTCGATTTGAATCAAAGGTAGAAGATTTGAAGGGTTATCAAATGATACATAGTGCGATACAGTCAAAACAAGGTATGCTAGTAAGAATAGATACCTCGGAGACAGGTAAACTTATCAACGGATTCTCTACCTTATCTTTTTTCCATCCATTTTATTTAATTCGTCTATGTTATAGGATAACAAGATGGTTAGAAATCTTTTATTTTTTAAACCTAATCGCTCTTTTGATTTCGGAAAAAAACTTTCTTTTTCTTTATCAATATACTGCTTCTTTTACACACACATCTTCAGTCCATAATAGAGAATGCCGATAGTTAGGATTCATTAAAATAAAAATAGAATACACTCATGGAGGGAAAAGTGCTTCCCGTATCAGGCACTAATTTATTTTTAACGTCTAATTAGATCGGGAAATTAAATTATTCAAATTAAGAACAGAAGCTGGTTGCTTTTTCTTTCTGATAATTAATTGAAGCCTCAGGGCTCCTATCCATTTATTCATTTGACCCAACTTGATTTTGTTACGTTCCAAGAATTCGAACAAGGTTTTGCACCAATCCGACAAGAATGAAATATCCTCAGAACTCTCCATTGATACGACATGCTATGTTCTCCATTTATTCCCTTTCAGGATCAGTCGTGGTCTTCCAAAGTTTACCAACGGTATGGACGAATTCGTCACTTCATCCAAATGTGTAAAAGATTCTAGCCGCACTTAAAAGCCGAGTACTCTACCGTTGAGTTAGCAACCCGAAGAAACTATAGATTAAACAAAACTTCAACAAAGGTTGTATCTATACAACCCGAACCAAATTCCATTTAATTGAATTTAAACAAAGAGAAAAGAGATTTTACAATCTAATCAAACCATTGACATTGAGTTAAAAAATCTAAAAAAAACAGATTTTCGAATGGATTCATTTTTCTGTTTTGATTAGATGAAAATGCAATAAATTAAAAAGTTAGAAAATTGTCAAAATTGATAGAGCATCCCTTATGCTATCTAGCTTTTTTTTCAATCACAAAAACCTCTTGTATCAAAGAAAGCATCATTTGAATAAGATAAAGTCAAAAAACTACGGGACAGAAATAAATAGACCCGGTTCACTTATCACGATGAATTATATTTGTTCAATACAAAGACCACCTAGATCATCGAATTCGACGGAAACTATGAAAAATAAAGACGAATACAGCAGAAAAAAGGGCGGGGTCCACAAGTAGAGACAAATTAGACAAAGTTATATACAAGTCGCTACCCCGGTATTTCTTTAATTGAATTTCATTTGATTAGACGGAAGTTCCTTAAAAACTTCCGCTTTCTTTAAAAGATTCTGAACAGTTCCTGTGGGTTGAGCACCTTTTTCAAGGAAATATAGAATAAGAGGAACATTTAAATAAGTTTCATTCTTCAGTGGATCATAAAAACCCACTTTTCTAAGATCTTTTCCTTCTCTTCGGGATCGAACATCAATTGCAACGATTCGATAGACGGCTCATTGGGATAGATGTAGATGAACAATACCCCCCCTAGAACCGTATAGGAAGTTTTATCCTCATACGGCTCACGAAAAAATGATTTGATTCGAAGTTTTGTCTATATATATAGAATATATACAATTCTAATAAATAAAATGACAAATGGGCCTAAAAAATCAATTAGACTATGATTTCAGTCTTTTTTTTTCTTCCTGAAAATGAAAAAATAAACCATTCGTACTCATAACTCAAGTTGGATAACTCTCAAATAGTTCAAAGGAAAAATCTTGAGTCAATTTCATTTTTTGAGTAGTCTTTACTCCCTTTTGTTTGTCTCGTTTAAACTATTTCCAATTCTATTTGGATTCTTTAGTCCGATCCAGTTATTGAGACGATCGACACAATTAGACAATTAAAAGGGTGTTTCCTTGTTGTTAGATCCTTTTTCCTTTCCTTATTTTTAATCATTGGGTTTAGACATTACTTCGGCGCTTCTTAATCCTTTCAAAATAAAATGGCAGCAACATACCCCTTTTTGATTTCTTTCGATCAAAGAATCCTATGGACAGTCGATTCCCGCGTGATACGCTTTGAGTCGAAAAATTTTGATCAATTTCAACAAGTTTTGCTTTTGAATTGTAAACTTGCTCGAATCGGATCCTTTTGATTCCTATATATGTTCCATATATTTACGAAGTAGTTCCTCCAATTGATTGGCATTAACCCTAGATCCTTGCCCCCGAGAAATGAATGAATACTTTCTATTCAAGCTCCATTATGGACTATTTACAACCCAACAAAAAACGAAGGGTTCAAGTGTAACAGAACAAACAATGTCGAGCCAGGAGCACCCTCATTCCTAGACAAATCGAAAATGGTGGATGTAAAAATCCACAACGGATCGTGTCCTTCAAGTCGCACGTTGCTTTCTACCACATCGTTTCAAACGAAGTTTTACCATAACATTCCTCTAATTTGGAACCGGTATGGATTGATTCAATTATGGAATCATGAATAGTCATTGTTTCAGCTGTCCATAGACATCGTAATCTATACTTTTCTTCTATATATGAATATATGATATGTAGAACGATTTTTCTGAAAAAGTCTTAGCAAGACAGCATTTTTAACATACTTTTAACATACATAAATAATATATAGATACGAGAAAGAAATAGAAATAGAGAAACGAATAGCTTTTTGAATCTCCATCTTCAATGGAACAATAAGCATCACCTTTGATCTTCCTATGAAGATCAGTCTTTCTTTTTGAATTGACTCATCAATCTCCATCTTCAATGGAACAATAAGCATCACCTTTGATCTTCCTATGAAGATCAGTCTTTCTTTTTGAATTGACTCATCACTGATTTAATTTCAAATTTCTATTTGAAATAGATCAAAGAAACGAATAAAGAAATCTATTTTTTTTCATGACATTTCCTCATTTTATATGATTATATTATATGATTGATATGCATTTGGTTTAACATGGGGTTGAGTAATATCGACTCTTGTCATAATCCTAAAGTGAATAAAAGGGATAGGATAAATCGCCCCTGCCTCAATTGTTAGATCGATTTCCAACTTTTCAGTAGAGTCAAACACGAAATACCTAAATCAAAAATCAAATGAGATTCAAAGAAAAAACATTGGCTCCATAACACATTTCTATATAATATGGAACTTGATCGTTTGTTAATGAAATTAGAAGAGACACAGATAATTAAATTATATAGGGATTAACTCCTATCCGCCCCCCTAGGGGAATAATGGAGCATAAAAAATGGATCTACGCTGGGACGGAAGGATTCGAACCTCCGAATAGCGGGACCAAAACCCGTTGCCTTACCACTTGGCCACGCCCCATTTCAATTTCGAATCGACACCAAGAAACAATAATATTGGTATTGCTTGTTTGTCAACTCCAGTCAAAATATCTATAGAATAGATTGGTACTAGGATTTTGATCTATATAGATATAGAATTCAACTTAATTTATTGATCATTACATAGAATTCAATTAAGATATTGTATGAAAGTATGATTTCTTCTATTCTCCTTTGAGAATTGGAGGATTTTTGATTGGGTGGATTGTATGAAAGTATGATTTCTTCTATTCTCCTTTGAGAATTGGAGGATTTTTGATTGGGTGGATTCAAAGAAGAAGAAGGGTGTCTACCTTTCTTACTTTCTTTTTCCTTATATCAAAAACGCAATCAAAATGCAATTATCTCCAAGAACAAAATGTCTGTTATGCTTAATATCGTTAGTTTGATCTGTATTTGTATTAATTCTCCCCTTTTTTCGAGTAGTTTTTTCTTCGGCAAATTGCCCGAAGCCTATGCTTTTTTGAATCC